TTAGCTGCGGCTTATATAGGGGAATCCATGGAGGGTCATCATTGATTAGTATTCGAAATAGTCTTTTTTTTAGCTTATCCCAATTGAGACAGTGCATGGTTCAAGAAAATCTACTTGGTTTTTGGTTGGGGAACATAATAGATAGAAATACATATGTATATACGACTAGAGTTGTAGGAGGAAAGATAGACGATATTACGAAATGGTGGATGGGTTAGGGGGGTCACAATAGATATATGTAATGTCTATAAGTCTAGTCACAGGCCCTGTATATCTTTCGAAGAATTCTTCTAGAATCCGATTCAATAGAAAATTTCAATATAAAATAGGGCGGTTTACGTTATGAAAGAAACAAATGTATATGTGATATTAGATATATACTAGTTATATAGGGGTTATCCCTATCTATATTATTATTTTTATTCGATATATTTTAGTGATCAAATAAGTAATAATTCATTGATTGTATCATTAACTATTTTTTTTTGGTGCGAGGAACCTATCATCATGAATCCACTGATTTCTGCCGCTTCCGTTATTGCTGCTGGATTGGCCGTAGGGCTTGCTTCTATTGGACCTGGAGTTGGTCAAGGTACTGCTGCAGGCCAAGCCGTAGAAGGTATTGCGAGACAACCAGAAGCAGAAGGAAAAATACGAGGTACTTTATTGCTTAGTCTAGCTTTTATGGAAGCTTTAACAATTTATGGACTAGTCGTGGCATTAGCGCTTTTATTTGCAAATCCTTTTGTTTAATTTAATCCTAGAATGAAAATGTAAAAAAAGACGTTACGTACTTTTTTCTTATTTTATTAACTCGTTGCCGTTTGCTTCTGTGAATTATATCAATACTTTACTCCTACAATTATGTATTTGTATTTGTTGCGACAATACCCCGGGAAGGATTGATTTGAGGATGAGGAATTAGTGGATTCGCTCGCTTTCTTCCTTCCCGTCCTTCGTTTAGTACGGTAGAATTTTTACTTTTCTTTTAGGAAGTGTTTGAACAAAGGAGATATTTTGCAATTGACACGAGACCTAGGACCTAACCTAATAAGTATCTTATCGGAAACTTCAAAAAAAGAAAAAAAAAATAAGAAATTATTGAATTTGAGAATTCAATAAATAGATTTAATCTACTCCCATTAAAAAGAAATGGGAAATTAAGAAAAAGAAATAGATAAAAAAAAAAGGGCGAGCCAAGTGATACAAAAAGAACTCTGTTCTTTGTTAGTCCTATCTATAAGAGGAGAACATATGAAAAATGTAACCGATTCTTTCGTTTCCTTAGGCCACTGGCCATCCGCAGGGAGTTTCGGGTTTAATACCGATATTTTAGCAACAAATCCAATAAATCTAAGTGTAGTGCTTGGTGTATTGATTTTTTTTGGAAAGGGGGTGTGTGCGAGTTGTATATTTCAAGAATAGGTTGGATCCAACCGGCTGCACTTTGATTTATTTAATTTATTTATGTTATTTATATATATATATTTCTATTTTTTTTTTTTTTAGGATAAATAGGATTAGGATAAATAGGAAAAAGTGCACAATCTCGACGAATTACTTCTGAATAAATTCATAAATCATATGTAAGAACCATAGCATTTCGTTATTTATTGGTAAGTCAACTTTGATTCTCTATCAACCAATAATGTGAGACCATTAACATGGTTAAAGCTAAACTGTTTGAAGTCGGGGCACAACATGGTACTCTTTCTACCACTACGTTAATACCGAAATGGTTTAAAAAAGAATAGTTGGTAATTTTTTCGATATAGAACACTCATATCGAGAAAATGATTTAAACCATTTACTAGAATAAATAAAGGACACCCTACTCTTTATTATCCAATGCCGAATCGACGACCTTTGTATAAAAAAAAAAAAAGAATTTTTGGATTTGAATAAAAAAACGAAATAAAATGAAAATTGAAAATATATATATTTTCAATTAAATAAAGAACAAATAAAGAAACAACTTTGCTGACAATTATAGATTTTTGTTTGGTCGGAAGAGTCCTCCCAATATTCTGGTCTTGTATCGGTTTTGATATGTTTGAATACAAACAGAAATAGAGAGGATAGGCTCATTACATTAAAAAGGGATATGGGGAATGCCCATAAAATAAAAAATGGAGCGTGAGAGCCAAATGAATCGAAAGATTCATGTTTGGTTCGGGAAGAGATCATGGAAGTTTTGAAATTAATGGTAAGATAATCTACTTTCATTAAATGATTTATTAGATAATCGAAAACAGAGAATTTTGAGTACTATTCGTAATTCTGAAGAATTACGTAGAGAGGCCATTGAGCAGCTCGAAAGAGCCCGGGCTCGTTTACGTAAAGTGGAAATGGAAGCAGATGAGTATCGAATGAATGGATACTCTGAGATAGAACGAGAAAAGGTCAATTTGATTAATGCTACTTCTTATAGTTTGGAACAATTAGAAAATTACAAAAATGAAACCCTTCATTTTGAACAACAAAGAGCGATTAATCAGGT